TTCACAAGGTAATATTTCCATTTCTTCATTATAAGATGGGTTCCCCTTGAAGCCAAAATGGATTTTTCTTGATATCTAACATAATGCATGAAAGGATCCTTGAACAATTGTAGAGTTTTTTGAAAATCGTTACGAAAAACTACTGCAAGACGTTCTATTTTTATATAGAAATGCGTTCGATCAATAAAGTCTCCAAAAGATGTTGATAGTAAATAAAAGGAATGTTTACGTAGAAAACAAAATACTAATTCATATTCAGATAAATAAGAATTATATAGTAAACGGAGGAATCTTTGATTCTCTTTTGAAAAGCTGGAAATGTATTTATTTAGAGTAATAGGAGTATTCCTATTATGGTATTCATAAAGGAAAAATCGAAATAAATGCAAAGCGGGAACATCTTGTATCCAAGATTGTAGAATTTGAACCAAGATTTCCAGATGGATGGGATAAGGTATTAGTATATCTGACACATAATTTAAATGTGAAAATTTGTCCTCTAAAAAAGGAAATATTGAATGAATAGATCGTAAATTCTGAGATTTTGGTATTTCATTTTTTTTCTCAAAGAAAGGTGGAAATGATAAAGGAATTTCTACAATAACTGCAAAACTACCTGATATCATTTGAGAAAAAAAAAGATTATTGTTGTATCCAATAAATCCATTTTGATTAGGATCATTAAACAAATTTATTAAATAATTTTGTTGATACATTCGAGTAATTAAACGTTTTGCAAGTAGTAAACTGAGTTTATTGTCAGAAACGCAAATTTCCACGGATTCGTAAAAAATTGATCCATTTAAACCATGATCATGAGCAAATGCGTAGATATACTCCTGAAATAGAAGCGGATAGAGGAAGTGTTGTTGCTGATATCTATCTTTTTCTAAATATCTTTTGAATTCTTCCATTTCAAATCATATTTGAACCAGAGTCAGAAGCACTTCTTTAGTTATTAAATGATACATAGTGCGATATGGTCATAACAAGGTACATATATAGAGTTATTGCATAGTGATACAAAAATAGATACCACGGAAACAAATAGTCCAGTCAACGGATCTTTTTCTCTTTTTCCATACAATGGGTTTATATTTGTTAACATTACAAAAGAGAAGGTTAAAAATCCTTTATTTTAGCAACCCAATCGCTCTTTTGACTTTGGAATAAATTCTCTTTATCAATATACTGTTTCTTTTACACATCCGTTTGCACTCTAAAATAGAAAAAAAAATAGTTAGGATTCCAAAAATGGATAATCCACTCACAGGGTAATCCTTTCCCGAATCAGGTACTAATTCGTTTTTAACATCTAATTAGGTCGGGTAATTATTCAAATTAAGAACATAAGCTGGTTGCTTTTTGTTTCCCTGGAATTGGAGCTTAGTACTCTATCCATTTATTCATTCGGTCCATAAATGCGAATTTTTTTTGCCCTTGCAAAAAGCAAAACTATGTTTTTTGTACCAATTCAGTAAGAATGGTATATCCTAAAAAATTCTACATTAAAAATTAATACGACATGCTATTTTTTCCATGCATTACCTTTCAGGATCAGTCGTGGTCTTATAGACTCAACCAAAAGTCTAGACGAATTCGTTGCTTCATCCAAATGTGTAAAAAATCCTAGCCGCACTTAAAAGCCGAGTACTCTACCGTTGAGTTAGCAACCCGAATAACTAGATACAATTAGCTATAATATACAATTAGATATAATCTAAAGAAAATAAAAATAAATTGATTGAATTACTCAAAAAATTTTGTTGAAATCGAACTAGAAAAAAAACAAGGATTTTATGATCAATCCCATTATATATGTAAATACAAAAAATTCAAATACAAAGAAATGGGGATGTAAAAATTAACACATGGGCCACATTCCAAAATGGGGTTCTTTTCATTAAGAAATAACTTTCCCTATGACAGTTAATACAGCAAGGCAAATCCATCGCTTGAATAAAGTAAAAAATATATGATATGGGACAGAAATGGATCTGTAATCCACGATCGAATTATATTTATTCAATACATCATTGTCAATATGAATTAAATCTTGAGAAAATAAATAAAACTAAGAAAATCCAATAAAAGAAAAGATTTGTGTTGAATTGGCACAATAGAAAATAAATAAGAACCAGAAAAAATAGAATATCTATTCAATCAATAGGGATTACAATAAATAAGATTAACTCATTGGTTGTGAGTAAATCCCCACAAATAAAAGTATGAATAGAGAAAAAAGGACAAATACTGAGAAAAATTTATAAAAAACTAGATACCAGCTGTCTTCTTTTTTTCACTTTAATTCATTTTTATTTTTATTAATTTTCAGTTCTTTAAAAAATTCTGCCTTCTTAAAAATATCATGAACAGTCTCCGTAGGTTGAGCCCCTTTTTCAAGAAAATATAGAATAGCGGGAACATTTGAATAAGTTTGATTCTTTATCGGATCATAAAATCCCACTTTCCGAAGATCTCTTCCTTCTCGTCGGGATCGAACATCAATTGCAACGATTCGATAGATGGCTCATTGGGATAGATATAGATAAACAATGCCCCCCCGAGAACCGTATAAGAGGTTTTCTCCTCGTACGGCTCAAGAAAGAATGATTCGAATTTCTATTTTTTGATAATTCAAATAATATTTAATAAAGAATCCAATTAATTAATAATAACAAAGGAATCTATAACATCAAATTTAAATATAAATTTTAGTTTTTTCTTCTTTCTTACATAAAAAAATAAAAAAAAGAATATCATTCGTACTCATAACTCAAGTTGTATAATTCGAAAAGAATTGCAAAGGAAATCCTTAGACACATCCTTAGACACTTATTGAGTCGTCTCTAACTTCTTTTGTTTGTCCCATTTCAAATCGATTTCGATCCTGCATTCTGATCCAATTGTTGAGACAATTAAAAAGAATGTTTCCTTGTTCCAGAACTTTTTATCTTTGCTTTGTTGAATCATTGGGTTTAGACATTACTTCGGTGATCCTTACCTTTTTTCAAAAATGGTAGCAACATACCCTTTTGCTTTTTTTTATAGAAGAATTCGACGAACAATATTTCCTTTGTGATACGCTTTGGATCGAAAAAGTTTTACAGCTTTGGCTTCAAACCAATTTTACTTTTTTCATTTTAAACTTGTTAGAATTCGCATTTTTCGATTGATATAAGGAAAATATATTTACAAAGTTGGAACAACTTATTGATTGGTACTAACCCTAGATTCTTCCTCCTGATAAAGACTTTCTGCTCGAGCTCCATCGTGCACTATTTACATTACAACTCCAGATAAGTTGGGATCCTCAGAAACAGAACAAACTATGTCGAGCCAAGAGCATTTTCATTCCTATAGAAAATGATGGATGTAAGAATCCACATCGGATGATGTCCTTCAAGTCGCACGTTGCTTTCTCCCACATCGTTTCAAACGAAGTTTTACCATAACATTCCTCTAATTTCGAACCTGCTGTCTGAAATTGATTCCATATGAAATCATGAATAGTCATTGGCTCCATTAGTGGATACTAGTCCATATTTTTTGTGAAGAATGACCTTTCTTTTATAGAATGATGACCAAAAAAGGATCAGAAGTTTCTTTTATTGATAAGATTTATTTTTCACGCTTTTTCGAATTTCGAATATAGAATATGAAGAATTGCTAAAAAATCAATCAAAAAATTTTTCTCTTACTTTTGTTTTTTTTCTAAAAATAAAAATAAGTAAATTTTATTTCGAATTGAATCCATAAGTCAACGAAATCATGACGAATATCTAAATTAATGTAGACTTTATTCATAAAAAATACACGAATTTGGCGATATCCAATCGAATCATCAATCAATGGATTAAATTAAGCCTTTATCATTATAAGATAAAAGATAAAATACTAATTTAGGGAGTATGGTCTTTGAATTCTATTCCATTAAAGTGGATGAAATAGAATAAAAAGATCCAATTCTCCTATGTAAAATCTTATGTAAAATCTATAGTAATTTAAGTTATTTAATATTTTTTTTGTTTAAACCGGATAATAATAAAAAAAAATAAAAAAAGACATAAAGATATCGATTACGCATTAGACATTGAACTTTTTTTTTTAATGCATATACAAAACTAGATATTGAAATTTAGATATTCCCTTAATTTGCTGATTAACTTGTACTCATACGAGTTCCTTTTTGTATGAATATAAGTTCTATTAAGATCATAAATCATAACTAAATCCAATCAAAAAAATCAAAAAGGATCCCATTACCAAATCTTATACTATGATTGATTGACAGTATAGTTACAAAAAAAGAACGAATTGATTTGGATTCTTTTTTTTATCCCAACCACATTTTAGGAACTTTAAGACCCATCATGGAATTCGTACAAATTAGAATTACTCTTTAGTTTAGTCTCCGCATAAACTTCGTGAATCAATTTATTCCCTTTACTTAATTTTAGTCTTTAAAGGATATGGGGATCCGATCCTTATCTTTCAGGTTTTGAGACAAAATGTATCATTATGATGTGAGAATTCAAATATCATGATAAATATGGAACATAAAATATTCCTAAATAACTAACTTCACTATGAAAATGGATAATCCATATATATACTCCTGATTCTTTAATGTTGGATACTATTTAATTCAATCTTTTTATTCAATCTTTGAATTGCATTAGAATCGATCTGGGACGGAAGGATTCGAACCTCCGAATAACAGGACCAAAACCGGTTGCCTTACCACTTGGCCACGCCCCATTTATATTTGTATTTATATTCAACACTAGATTAATAAATACTAATATTATTTTAGTAATTATGGTCTATTCGTCAATTAGAAATTCAATCGAGTTCTATTTCCATAAAATTCCATAAAAAAGCAAATAAAAAAAAATTTTATTTAATTTATTTGATTTCTTTTTTATTATGTTAAACTACTTATTAAATATTTAATTAAACTATTTAAAAAATATTCAAAAAGAAAACCTCTATCTCTATAAAATAGAACTTTAAATAGAAATCATTTAAAATCTAATAAAATAAATTGTAAATAAATTCCAATAGATAGACTACTTATTATACAATTTTATATAATTTTTTTTTTTTTCATTTTACATATATTTGCCTTTTTTAAATATATAGAACATAAATCCAAAATATAGAATCTTAAATAGAAAGTAAGAAATTGAATCCAATTCCAAAATTCATTACATTAATAAATGAATATTTCATAGAAAATACAAATATTAATCCAAAATGAAATATATGTACAAATTCAAATTAGCTAGTTAATTCTTTAATCGTTATTGATTAGTTATTGTTATTCTTTGTTACTAAAACTAAAATGGGATACATGTAGATATAGAATAAAAAAATTCATTGATCATTATATAGAATTCAATTAAGATATTGTATGAAAGTATAATTCCTTCTATTCTCGTTTGAAAACGTAAGGATTTTTGATTTTTTGGAGTTCGAAGAAAAAGAAGGATTTTTTGACCTCCCCTCTTTCTTCATTTTATCCTTATATCAATAACTCAATAAAAAAAACTATTTGCTATGTTTAATATCTTTAGTTTAATCTGTATCTGTCTTAATTCTGCCCCTCATTCGAGTAGTTTTTTCTTCGCCAAATTGCCAGAGGCTTATGCTATTTTCAATCCAATCGTAGACGTTATGCCCGTCATACCTCTATTCTTTTTTCTTTTAGCCTTTGTTTGGCAAGCTGCTGTAAGTTTTCGATAAAATTTTGACTACTCTCCTAAAAATAAAAACGTTTAAAATTTATTCGCTAAAAATTCTAACAATGGATAAGACCAGAGAAGTCTTCCATTATGAGCCTTCGATCCAAAAATGGAAATTCTTGTATATTGGATAACTGCAGCAATGAATTTGGATCAACATCAATGCATCCCCTCGTTCTATCTTTCCAGTGAGCATGGAATGCGTTTGTTTCTGACGCAATATCTAATTGTATATATGAAGGTAACGAAAAAATCTTAATTTTATTACAAATAAATTTGTGAACAAAAAAAGAAGATCTCCCCCACCCCCCCTTTTTTTTTACGTTTTTTGCTAAATATTCTATACAAAACAAAAATGGATAATCTATTCCCTTTTGACAAAAAAAATGATTTGGAGATTGTGTAATGCTTACTCTCAAACTCTTTGTTTACACAGTAGTGATATTCTTTGTTTCTCTCTTCATTTTTGGATTCTTATCTAATGATCCAGGGCGTAATCCTGGACGTGATGAATAAAAAAACTAAGATATTTTAGTTTTATCTTTCCTCCCCGAGAGCAATGTTTTTTTGAATTCGAAAAAGCGATTCGAGGGAGCGGAGAGAGAGGGATTCGAACCCTCGGTACAAACAACTCGTACAACGGATTAGCAATCCGACGCTTTAGTCCACTCAGCCATCTCTCCCAATTGAAAAATCGATTATTTATGTAACACATGAAGTAAAGATTGCTAAAAAACCCTTGTGATTCTTTGTTTAGTAATTATATTAGTTTATTAATTAGATTATAAGATAACAATAACATATATAAAAAATACCTTACGTACATTTTATTTTGTACGAAGGGCTCTTTTTTTATTCTCCCGGCCTGGCTAGGCATTAGCCGGGCCATTACTTTTTTTGTTCCAATTAAAAATTCATGATTTATATAATTTTAAATCCAAAATACTTATTATTGAAGCAACAACAGTAATAAAAGAGATTTCCATTTATTCTTTTTTTTTTCATTTACTTTATGAATGTACAATAAGGAATATCACTGCAATAGAAAAATACATAATCAAACTAAAAATGTTCAAAAAATTTGCAAATAAAACAAATAAAAATATATATAATAAAAAAATAGAATAAATTTGATAATTATATAATTATAACTTAATCCATTTACTTGTTCAATTCAAGGGACAAACTTTATTTAAACACTTGGGATTCTATTAACCTCATAATGTCTAGCGAAAAAAAAAAAAAGAGGGGAGCTCTTTCTTTCTGTAATTGTGGAACTCATTTTGATGGCGCAATTTCAGTGACTACCTCAATCCGGAATTGTCTCTGCAATGACTTATCGACAAATTAAAAATATACAACAAATAAAAAACATAACTTTTTTTTTATTTAACTTCTCTTCACCTATTTTATTTTAGCAAGTAATCCGGCCCCTTATACCCTATAGAATAGATGTCAACACTCTAATTTTCATGATTTTGATACTATCTCAATTACGTCTCATTCTTTTGTTCGACAAAAAGCTCATTGATATACAATAATAAAATTGTAGCGGGTATAGTTTAGTGGTAAAAGTGTGATTCGTTCTATTAACAACTTAAATAGTTAAGGGATCTTTCGGTTTTGTTCATATTCCGATCAAAAACTTTATTTCTTAAAAGGTTTTAATCCTTTTCCTTCTTTTGAATGCTACTTTTGAGGAAAAATCGACATTCTCGCGATTTGTATCCAAGAATCCATTAACTAGATAATT